TTCAACTAAACTAATATTATCACCTAATTAATAATGAAAATTTGAAAAGGGTTCGTTATTGGACCATGTATTTGATTCACCAAATACATCATTATTTTATACTCTTTGATATATATGGCGCAACCCAATCTTCGTTTTGAAAATTTCTATTTCTAATGGAATTGATCACCTTCTTCATTTTTTTTATTCATTAGAAAAATGAGTATGAAGAATAATGAATATGATAGAGAATATGAATATAAAAAAGAAAAAGAAAGAAAAATACCAAAATAAAGATAAAAAAAAAACATCAAATAAAATGAAAAAATTCAATTTCAATAAAAAAAAATAAGAAAAAGAATTAATAATTAGAATAAGAATTCTTAAGAAATAGAATTGAAATAGAATGAAATTAAAATAGATAAATATGAAATTGAATAGAAATAGAATTCTAAAGAATTCTAAATTATAGATAAATTATAGAATGAATAAAGAAAAAGTAAAGATAAAGATATAAATAAATAGATAAATTCATATAACATATAAATAGTCAATAGAAATATCTAAGATTCTATCTAATCTAGAAAGAAAGAAAAAGAAAGACTAGAGGACCCCACCCCCTCTCTTGACAGTAATATATGTTGTATATGTAAATCCTAGATGTGAAAATAGGCATAATTCATCTAGAAAAGGGAACAAATATGGTATATTAAAGAAGAATAGGTGCACAACACAAATAAAAAGAAAAAAAAAAGAAAAAAATACAATAAGAATTGAAAATTGACTCAGTCACTGAGTAAAGGATTGAATTGGATTCGATTGGCAACTCAATAGAATGCTAACTCCCATTTATTTCTTATTCTTATGGAATTAACCGATCAACTTGCTATCGGATATTTCTTTTCGATTCAGTACTTTTCAAAAAAGAATTTCGACATATTTATTATGATTTATGATTATGAGAAGCAATCCCACTACTTCTGATCCTGTGGTTTCTACACTTGAAGAACAAAACCTAGGGCGTATCGCTCAAATTATTGGCCCAGTACTGGATGTCATTTTTACACCGGGCAAGATGCCTAATATTTATAATGCTTTGGTAATTAAGGGTCGAGATACTTTCGGTCAGCAAATTAATGTAACTTGTGAAGTACAACAATTATTAGGAAATAATCGAGTGAGAGCTGTAGCTATGAGTGCTACAGATGGTCTGATGAGAGGAATGAAAGTGATTGACACGGGAGCTCCTCTAAGTGTTCCAGTCGGGGGAGCTACTCTTGGACGAATTTTCAACGTTCTTGGAGAGCCCGTTGATAATTTAGGTCCTGTCGATACTCGCACAACATCTCCTATTCATAGATCTGCACCCGCCTTCATACAGTTAGATACGAAATTCTCAATCTTTGAAACAGGGATTAAAGTGGTGGATCTTTTAGCCCCCTATCGTCGTGGAGGAAAAATAGGACTATTTGGGGGAGCTGGAGTGGGTAAAACAGTACTCATCATGGAATTGATCAACAACATTGCCAAAGCTCACGGAGGCGTATCCGTATTTGGCGGAGTAGGTGAACGTACTCGTGAAGGAAATGATCTCTACATGGAAATGAAAGAATCCGGGGTGATTAATGAAAAAAATATTGCAGAATCCAAAGTGGCTCTAGTCTATGGTCAAATGAATGAACCGCCAGGAGCTCGTATGAGAGTTGGCTTGACTGCCCTAACCATGGCGGAATATTTCCGGGATGTTAATGAGCAAGACGTACTTCTATTCATCGACAATATATTTCGTTTCGTTCAAGCAGGGTCCGAAGTCTCTGCCTTATTAGGTAGAATGCCTTCTGCAGTGGGTTATCAACCTACCCTTAGTACGGAAATGGGTTCTTTGCAAGAAAGAATTACTTCTACCAAGGAAGGATCCATAACATCGATCCAAGCAGTTTATGTACCTGCGGATGATTTGACCGACCCTGCTCCTGCCACGACATTTGCACATTTAGATGCTACTACCGTATTATCAAGAGGATTAGCTGCCAAAGGTATTTATCCAGCAGTAGATCCCTTGGATTCAACGTCAACTATGTTACAACCTCGGATCGTTGGCGAGGAACATTATGAAACTGCGCAAAGGGTTAAGCAAACTTCACAACGTTACAAAGAACTTCAGGACATTATAGCTATCCTTGGGTTGGACGAATTATCCGAAGAAGATCGTTTAACTGTAGCAAGAGCACGCAAGATTGAGCGTTTCTTATCACAACCCTTCTTTGTGGCAGAAGTCTTTACTGGTTCTCCGGGGAAATATGTTGGTCTCGCAGAAACAATTCGGGGGTTTCAATTCATCCTTTCCGGAGAATTAGACGGTCTTCCCGAGCAGTCCTTTTATTTGGTGGGTAACATCGATGAAGCTACCGTGAAAGCTATGAACTTAGAAGAGGAGAGCAAATTGAAGAAATGACCTTAAATCTTTGTGTACTGACTCCTAACCGAATGATTTGGGATTCCAAAGTGAAAGAGATTATTTTATCTACTAATAGTGGACAAATTGGGATATTACCAAACCATGCCCCCATTGCCACGGCTGTAGATATAGGTCTTTTGAGAATACGGCTAAACGACCGATGGTTAACGGTGGCTCTTATGGGCGGTTTCGCTAGAATAAGTAATAATGAGATCACCATTTTAGGAAATGGTGCGGAAATTAGTACTGACATTGATCCACAAGAAGCTCAACAAACTCTTGAAATAGCTGAAGCTAACTTGAGTAGAGCTGAGGGTAAGAGACAAGCAATTGAGGCAAATCTAGCTCTCAGACGAGCTAGGACACGAGTAGAAGCTGTCAAAGTGATTTCCTATTAGTAGTCAATACATTCAATCAAAATCAAAAGAGTTCTTTATTATACACTACACACTACATCTTGATTCCACAAATTGAACACAATGAAGTCTAATTTTATTAATCTGATGATAGAACGAAAAAAAGAGGATGGGTAGAAAAACTTATTAGATACCAGGGAATCCGGTATCTAATAAGTTCTACCTACTATTGGATTTGAACCAATGACTCCCGCCGTATGAAAGCAATACTCTAACCACTGGGTTAAGTAGGTCATTTATCACCACAAAAAGGGTCTCCATCACTTCGATGGATTATAGATAAAATATGTTTTCTAAGCAATATCAATCTTTTACCAGTAAACATAAACGGATCAGAGAGTTCTCATGTGGAATTATGGGATACCCTTCTTGACAAGAAATTGTCTCTATGTTAAAATGGTTATGACAAGGGCTATAGCTCAGTTAGGTAGAGCACCTCGTTTACACATGCGCCAATGTTTTTCAAGGGAGCCCATTATGCAATGACCATAATTGATCTTTTTGAGAAGTCGATGTCTTACTCCGTAGATTCGAGAGAACAAGAGAAAAATAGCCTGACAAATTTGGTTTGATCCGGTTCAGATGCGAATTCCGGTGCCAAATAAAATAGAACCTACCATTGTAAGGTAAATGCTCAGTCCATTCAATGCCAGGCATAATGAGTATAAGGATCTCAAAAGAACCTCTTTTCGTCCTATGAGCTTTTAGGTGTATGAAGTCTCATATTTTACTCTTTCTTGCAGCGGAGCGATAGAGACTGCATTTCACTTAGGTTGATCTAGGCCAAAGGCATACCTAAATAAAGGTTACCCCCTTCTTTGAAAAACTTTGGTATTGCTCCTAGATCAGGATACAAATAATGAATCAGAGCACCTGGAGCCATCTCATTATCTTCTTATCTTCCTCTAAAGAAAAAATATGGTGGACTAACTGATCTTTACATCAGTTGATGAAAGAGCCCAATGCAACAAAATGCATGTTGGGTCTTTGAAACAGTTCGAATCATTTCGATAATAATCAGTTTTCTCTGTTTTACCGAGAAGGTCTACGGTTCGAGTCCGTATAGCCCTAATACATTCCATTTTTGTTTAGTAGAGAATTTTGAGTAGTAGTAGGAACAATAAAAGAAACACAATAATTCATTCCAACAGACCCAATTGGTATTTGTAAAATCTCGGATCAAATACCCATCTCTCTTCATCCACTGTAATGAATGAATTACATATAAGATTTTTACTCTTTTCCTGTCCATGATCAAAGAGTTAACACTTTTTTTTTTCATTGTTTTTAATTGAATTGAAAATCTTAATTTAAAATTGAATTTGTAATTTTTTTCTTGAATTCTTAATTATTGAATTTCTTTCATTTCTTCATTTACTATAAGATATAAGATAAGAGATTCTTTACTTTTTTCTTTCACTTTATATTGAGAAGATATAAGATCAATATAAAATCTAAAAAATAGAAGTGGGATGACATTAGATGAATCTTGAAACAAGGTATGTCCTACAGCAAACAAACTCTCAACTATACGTCTTTATTTGATCAAAATTATTTTCTTGTTTCATTTCAGAAGTTCTAGATGATTTGAAAATCCTAATTCAAATGGAATAATTCAGACTATTCCACATTCCTATCCACATTCATAGGAGTACTTTTATGTTTCTGCTTCACGAATATGATATTTTCTGGGCATTCCTAATAATCTCAAGCGTTATTCCTATTTTGGCATTTGTCATTTCTGGAATTTTAGCCCCGATTAGGGAAGGTCCAGAAAAGCTTTCTAGTTATGAATCAGGTATAGAACCCATGGGGGATGCTTGGGTACAATTCCGAATTCGCTATTACATGTTCGCTCTAGTTTTTGTTGTTTTTGATGTTGAAACGGTCTTTCTTTATCCATGGGCAATGAGCTTTGATGTATTGGGTCTATCTGTATTTATAGAAGCTTTAATTTTCGTGCTTATCCCAATTGTGGGTTCAGTTTATGCATGGCGAAAAGGAGCGTTGGAATGGTCTTAGCTGAATATTTAGACAATCAAAAGAAAAGGGAAGAAAAGGATGATATTGAAACAGTTATGAATTTGGTTGAGTTTCCATTACTTAACCAAACAACCCCCAATTCAATTATTTCAACTACATCGAAT